AATAAGTTTTTCTACTCAACCATCTCCTTATCTTATAATCTTCTAAAAAAGAATGATCTATAGAAATAATAAAAAAAAAAAAAGAATGAATTTTGATCTTTTTTCATTAGAATTTCATTCTGCTTGATTGTAGTTTTATTCAATCAGTAAACAATGAGCAAATACAACCTAAACGAAACAGAACTTCCTTTATTATGCTTGCTTATGCGGCATATCAACTCATTACGAAATTAGATTGATAGCCTCTACTCGTGTCCTAGCTCGTCTGAGAGCTAGATTTGCCTCAATTGTTTGTCTCTTTCCTTCTGCTTTCCTAAAATTAGCTTCTGCTATTTCAAGAGTTTGCTGAGCTTCTTGTGGATCAATGTCACTACCCTTCTCAGCATCATTTACTAAAACTGTGATCTCATTATTGCCTATTCGAGCAAAACCGCCCATCAGAGCCATCGTTAACCATTGGTCGTTAAGTCGTATTCTCAATATACCTATATCTACAGCAGTGGCAATAGGGGCGTGATTTGGTAATACGCCGATTTGCCCACTATTAGTAGATAAAATGATTTCTTTTACTTCAGAATCCCAAACCATTCGGTTAGGAGTCAGTACACAAAGATTTAAGGTCATTTCTTCAATTTGTTCTCCATTTCTAAGTTCATAGCTTTCGCGGTAGCTTCATCGATGGTACCGACCAAATAAAAAGCCTGCTCAGGAAGCCCGTCTAATTCTCCGGAAAGGATCAATTGAAATCCTCTAATTGTTTCTGCTAAACCAACATATTTTCCTGGTGAACCTGTAAATACTTCGGCAACGAAAAAGGGTTGTGATAAGAAACGCTCAATTTTTCGTGCTCTTGCTACGGTTAAACGATCTTCTTCGGATAATTCGTCTAACCCAAGGATAGCTATAATGTCCTGAAGTTCTTTGTAACGTTGTAAAGTTTGCTTAACTCTTTGTGCAGTTTTATAATGTTCCTCACCGACAATTCGGGGTTGGAGCATGGTTGACGTTGAATCTAAAGGATCTACTGCCGGATAGATACCTTTGGCGGCTAATGCTCTTGATAGTACAGTAGTTGCATCTAAATGTGCAAATGTTGTGGCAGGGGCGGGATCAGTCAAATCATCTGCAGGGACATAAACTGCTTGAATTGAAGTTATGGACCCTTGTTTGGTAGAAGTAATTCTTTCTTGTAAAGAGCCCATTTCTGTACTAAGAGTAGGTTGATAACCCACAGCTGAAGGCATTCTACCCAATAAGGCAGATACTTCAGATCCTGCTTGGACGAAACGGAAGATATTGTCAATAAATAGAAGTACGTCTTGTTTATTAACATCTCGGAAATATTCCGCCATAGTTAGGGCAGTCAAACCAACTCTCATACGAGCTCCGGGCGGTTCATTCATTTGCCCGTAGACTAGAGCGACTTTTGATTCTGCAATATTTTGTTCATTAATAACTCCAGATTCTTTCATTTCCATGTAAAGATCATTTCCTTCACGAGTACGTTCCCCTACGCCACCAAATACAGATACACCTCCATGAGCTTTTGCAATATTGTTGATTAATTCCATAATGAGTACGGTTTTACCCACCCCAGCTCCCCCAAAGAGTCCTATTTTTCCTCCACGGCGATAGGGCGCTAAAAGATCTACCACTTTAATTCCTGTTTCAAAAATCGATAATTTTGTATCTAACTGTATAAAGGCAGGTGCGGATCTATGAATAGGAGATGTTGTTCGAGTATCTACAGGACCTAAATTATCAACGGGCTCCCCAAGTACATTAAAAATTCGTCCGAGAGTTGCTCCGCCCACCGGAACACTTAACGGAGCCCCTGTATTAACCACTTCCATTCCTCGAGTTAGGCCATCTGTAGCACTCATAGCTACAGCCCTAACTCGATTATTTCCTAATAATTGTTGTACCTCACAGGTTACATTAATCGGTTGACCAGCAGTATCTCGGCCCTTAATGACCAAAGCGTTGTAAATATTAGGCATCTTGCCTGGTGGAAAAGATACATCCAGTACTGGACCAATGATTTGAGCGACACGCCCCAGGCTATTTTTTTCAAGTGTGGAAACCCCAGGACTAGAAGTAGTAGGATTGATTCTCATAATTTTAAAGTAATAAAGTCAAATAATATAAAAAAGATTCTATATATTATTATTTTCTTTTTTATTTGCGAAAAAAAAAAAAAGAAAATGAAATGTCCGATAACAAGAGGATCGGTTAATTCACTGAGAAATGGGAGTTAGCACTCGATTTTGTTGGGATCGTACAACCGAATCCAACTCGATTGTTTACTTATTCCTTCCCTTTTCTACTTTTTTTTGTTATTCAATTTCAATGAGTGAATTCAACCAATCAATCTAGTTTAAAATCTATTTTAAAAATATCAAGTCAATGAACAAACATTTGTCGAAAATATTTTTCGATCATTATAGAAAACCCCATCTATATTATCGATAGAATTCGAACCTGAATTCGAAACTCGATT